TTCGCCCGCGAAAATTTGGATTTTTTTGAATTTAGAAATTTTTGCCAATCCGATATGATAATAAAAAGAAAAGACAAATACAGGTTCGTTAGAACCTTAAACCAAAACAACATTATCTAGTTAGATACGGATAGCAAAAATGGTCTATAAGAATACATATTTAAGAATACATATTTCGTTATATATCAAAGCGAGATATACAAATTTCGAATAGATCAATAGATTCTATGAAGAGTCAAAAAATCCTGCGATTCAATTATATTATTCATTAAATATATGTATCTTATTGTATATTATCGGTTAAATATTTTTGAATCGATTCATTCGCGAGGAGCCGTATGAGGTGAAAATCTCATGTACGGTTCTGTAATAGAGGTGGAATTAAGAAACAACCATCTACTATAACCCCAAAAAAACCAAATTTCGTAAACAACATAGAGGAAGAATGAAGGGAAAAGCCTCTAGAGGTAATAAAATTTGCTTCGGAAAATATGCTCTTCAGGCACTTGAGCCCGCTTGGATCACATCTAAACAATTAGAAGCGGGGCGGCGAGCAATGTCACGAAATGTCCGCCGGGGTGGACAAATATGGTTACGCATATTTCCAGACAAACCTGTTACACAAAGACCTGCCGAAACGCGTATGGGTTCGGGAAAAGGATCTCCCGAACATTGGGTAGCTGTCGTTAAACCCGGCAAAATACTTTATGAAATGGGTGGGGTCGCAGAAAAGATAGCTAAAAAGGCTATGTCAATAGCAGCATCCAAAATGCCTATACGAACTAAATTCATTATTTCAAGATAATCATTAGAACGAAAGGAAAGAGGTCTTTAGTATGAAAAAAAAATTGCAATTGTGGGTTTCTTTTTTTTGAACAAAGAATATTTTTTTTACTTCCACTTTTTGACTGAAAAAAAAAAAGGATATGATTCAACCTCAAACCTATTTAAATGTAGCCGATAATAGCGGAGCCCGCAAATTGATGTGTATTCGAATCATAGGAGCTAGTAATCGACGGTATGCTTATATTGGTGACATTGTTGTTGCGGTAATCAAGGAAGCAGTACCAAATACGCCTTTAGAAAGATCAGAAGTGGTCAGAGCTGTAATTGTACGTACTCGTAAAGCATTCAAACGTAGCAACGGTATAATAATACAGTATGATGATAATGCTGCGGTTATCATTGATAAAGAAAGAAATCCAAAAGGAACTCGAATTTTTTCCGCAATAGCCCGGGAATTGAGACAGTTGAATTTCACTAAAATTGTTTCATTAGCACCCGAGGTATTATAATACGAGATCGTGATATAGATATCTTATTTATTTTATGAATTGAATAAAAATGAATGAAATAGATTAATTAATAGATTTTATCTCACAGATATACCTTGTGTAATAATTATTATATATTATGTGTAATAATTATTACATATTCAAAAATTAGATATTTGAAGAAATATTAATATCTATTTTTAATATTCAAATTAAAAGCATTATTTATTAATATTATTAATTCTAATATAATTTAATTAATATTAAATTATAAATTCTAATACTATATTATTAGAAGTAGTAATTATTATATATAATATATATATATATATAATAAATTCTAAATATTATAAATTAGATAGAATTTATAATTGAATTAATATTTCATAAACTAAATAAGAATAATAGATAAGAATAATAGATAGAAATAGAATTCTTCGATAAATATCGAATTCCATATGAGATATTTTATATAGATAGATATAAATTAGAATAGTTCATTAATTAGAATAGTTCATTAGTTCATTTTCTAATATTCTATTTTTAGAGTATTCCATATACATCTATATATATATATTTTATTTTATTCTATATATATATTATTCTATTAGAATAATCTTTTCTCTATATAGAGTCTTATTATATTCTTATATTCAATAGATTCAATATTAGATCAATAGATTCAATATTAGATATTTTATTCAATAAAAAAAAAATAGAAAAATGGGAGCACGTTGATTATATCGAAAGTAAAGAGCAAGAATCATTTTCATTTATCGTGGGTAAGGATACCATTGCTGATATACTAACCTTGATACGCAATGCTGACATGAATAGAAAAAGAACAGTTCAAATACCACTTACTAATATCACCGAAAACATTGTGAAAATACTTTTACGAGAAGGTTTTGTTGAAAACGTCAGAAAACATCGGGAAAGCAACAAATACTTTTTAGTTTTAACTCTACGGTATAGAAGAAATAGAAAAGGATCATATAAAACTTTTTTAAATTTAAAACGTATCAGTAGACCAGGTCTACGAATCTATTCTAACTATCAACGAATTCCTAGAATTTTAGGAGGGATGGGGATTGTAATTCTTTCTACTTCTAGAGGTATAATGACAGATCGCGAGGCTCGATTAGAAAGAATCGGCGGAGAAGTTTTATGTTATATATGGTAATTTTTCTGATCTCCAAATTATATGAGAAACTTCTATTCATTTTTGTGAAAAGAGAGAGAGAAAACGCAGATTTCTAATGTTACTCCTCATACATTAGTGAATGCGTGAAGAGGAGTTTACTAGAATAGAGATAAATAAATATAAAAGAATTCATGAATATTTAATTACTGAATCACTTCTCAGGGTATATTCCATGTTCCTTTATCGAAATTGAATGAAAATAAGATTCTAGGCTATGTTTCCGAAAAAACTCGACGTACTCTTATTTTATATGTATACGACCGGGAAAATAAAAAATGGAAGTATAAGTCACTTAATTAAATTAGACTGTTTTTCAACTTCAACATTTCTTTTTTGAGGGGGGCACATTTAGAAGTTAAAAAAGTAAGGAAACCCCATTTTCTTCCAATAAAAAAATTCGGCATTAAGTTAAGGAGTGACAAATATGAAAACAGGAGCTTCTGTTCGTAAAATTTGTGAAAAATGTCGATTGATCCGCAGGCGAGGGCGAATTATAGTAATTTGTTCCAATCCAAAACATAAACAAAGACAAGGATAATATTTTCACAAAAAAGGGCTTTCTTTTTAAATTAAATGAAAGTACCGAATGCACAAATCAAATAAATTGATATTAAAATACAAAAATCTTATTACTATTAATATTCAATTCAATTAAATATTAAATCATAAAAATAGAATAATTTAGATTCTATATTAGAAGTATTATAATAATTATTAGTATTATAAGAAATCTTATTGATTAATAGAAATATTTTTGATTGATATTTCAAAAATTCTATTACAAATTCGATTCTAAAAATTCTATTCTATATTAATAGAATTCTATATTAATAGAATATAGAATACAATTCATATAGAAAATAGAAAATATGAATCCTAATTAGAAAATAGTAAAGAATCCGTTTTTGACAAGAAATGGATATATCCATATATTTCGGACTTATATTTAAAAAAATACAAAAATATGGCAAAACCTACACCAAAAATTGGTTCACGTAAAAATAGACGTATTGGTTCGCGCAAGCATCCTCGTAAAATACCAAAGGGAATTATTTATGTTCAAGCTAGTTTCAACAATACCATTGTGACTGTTACAGATGTACGGGGTCGGGTGATTTCTTGGTCCTCTGCCGGTGCTTGTGGATTCAAGGGTACACGAAGGGGGACACCATTTGCCGCTCAAACCGCAGCGGGAAATGCTATTCGAACAGTAGCGGATCAAGGCATGCAACGAGCGGAAGTCTTGATAAAAGGTCCTGGTCTCGGAAGAGATGCGGCATTAAGAGCTATTCGTAGAAGTGGTATACTAGTAAGGTTTATACGGGATGTAACCCCTATGCCACATAATGGATGTAGGTCTCCTAAAAAAAGACGTGTGTAAAACTTAAAATAAACATTAAAGAAAGAGATTTCAAGAGAAGATTTCAAGAGAAATAAACAATTAATTCAAGAATTGGATCAAAATATATTACTATGGTTCGAGAAAAAGTAAAAGTATCTACTCGGAAACTACAGTGGAAGTGTGTTGAATCAAGAGTAGACAGTAAGCGTCTTTATTATGGACGCTTTATTCTGTCTCCACTTATGAAAGGCCAAGCTGATACAATAGGCATTGCAATGCGAAGAATGTTGCTCGGAGAAATAGAGGGAACATGTATCACACGTGCAAAATCTGAGAAAATACCACATGAATATTCTACCATAGTAGGTATTCAAGAATCAATACATGAAATTTTAATGAATTTGAAAGAAATTGTATTGAGAAGTAATCTGTATGGAACTCGGGACGCGTCTATTTGTTTCAAAGGTCCTGGACATGTAACTGCTCAAGACATCATTTTACCACCTTCGGTGGAAATCGTTGATAATACACAACATATAGCTAACCTAACAGAACCTATTAATTTGTGTATTGAATTACAAATTGAGAGGAATCGCGGATATCGTATAAAAACACTAAACAACATTCAAGACGGAAGTTATACTATAGATAGTGTATTCATGCCTGTTCGAAATGCAAATCATAGTATTCATTCTTATGTGAATGGGAACGAAAAACAAGAGATACTCTTTCTCGAAATATGGACAAATGGAAGTTTAACTCCTAAGGAAGCACTTTATGAAGCCTCCCGGAATTTGATTGATTTATTTATTCCTTTTTTACATGCAGAAGAAGAAAACTCAAATTTAGAAAACAATCAACACAAAGGTACTTTACCCCTTTTTACTATTCAAGATAGATTGGCTAAGGATAAACTAAGTGAAAATAAACAAGAAATGAAATTGAATTCCATTTTTATTGACCAATTACCATTCTCTCCCAGGGTCTATAATTGTCTCAAAAAGGCCAATATACAAAAATTATCGGACCTTTTCAATAAGAATGAAGAAGACCTTATGAAAATTGAACATCTTCACGTAAGAGATGTGAAATATATATTCTATATTGTAAGAATCAAACAGCTTTTTACATAAATTTAAAATTCATTGGATTTTTTTTCATCTTTCTTTTTAGAATAGAA